TTATTCCAACAGTAAGACCCTTATTTGATAGAGATTCTCTATTCCTAATTACTGCAGTACGGAAAATACCGGAAAGAGTGGAAAGGAATGAAAATCTCACTGCTGATCCATTTGTGATACGTGAATGGGAGAAAAATCCGAATCAAACCCCTTCTTCGGTGAAAAAAAAAAAAAAGAGGGGGGGGCAAAATGGTCCGAAGCTTTGTTATTTTAGTTAGGTTCAAGTCTGACGGGAATAATATTCTACGACTAGAAACTCATTGATTTTCAAACCGATCCATTTAATATCTATTATTTGATTGACTAATCCTTTATATTGGGATGAGTCAAAAGTCAAATGTTTTGCCAAATCCTCGCGGGGCGATGAATCAAGATAATTTTGAATCAGAGCTCTGGATCTTTGTTCATCCCTTGCAGTAATAATATCTCGGGGTTTGCAGCGATAACTTGGGATATCTACTACACGACCATTAACTAAAATATGTCTATGGTTAACTAATTGCCTGGCTCCAGGAATGGTCGAAGCCATACCTAATCGAAAAAGGATGTTATCCAAACGCATCTCAAGTAGTTGTAGTAAAACCTGACCTGTTGACCCTTTGGCTTTTCCGGCAATACGAACATATCTAAGCAATTGTCGCTCTGTCAGACCATAATGAAAACGCAATTTTTGTTTTTCTTCTAGACGAATACGATATTGAGATCTTTTCCCGAAACGTGATTGGTTTCTAAGATCACTTCCGGATCTAGGTCTTTTACTAGTTAGTCCCGGTAAAGCCCCCAGACAGCGTATTTTTTTGAAACGAGGCCCTCGGTAACGAGACATAAAGACTCCTTGTTAAAATTTGATTTTACAGAATAAACTTAAATTAAGACTGAACTAAACGATAAACGAAACTAAATCTATTGAAGTACTACAAAAGAAGACTACAAAAGAAGAATGAGATGGATTGTATCAATATCCGGATTATTTTGTATATATAGGAAGTGAAGGACCCCTTTCTTGATTTGTTCTGTAGTGTAGAGATTTAACTGCTCCAATCAAATCCGTTTTTTATTCATAGTTGGAAGTTGCTACGACATAATAGATCGGTGACCCGACATTTTTAAAAGAAAAAAAGAGAGGAGTCTTTTCAATATTCCTTGAGATCAAAGAATATTGAAAAGCCGGCTATCGGAATCGAACCGATGACCATCGCATTACAAATGCGATGCTCTAACCTCTGAGCTAAGCGGGCTCACATAACAGAAATAAGTGCAATAGAACTAACTAACTATATCTATATAGAATGTTTTTTTTAATTCTTAATTTATATATTATACTTAATTTATAGCAGTTAGTTATAGCAGATTAGATTAATCATATTAGAGCAGATCGGTACTAAGGAAAGGATAAGATAAGGATGCAATCCAGACATAATGAGACATTTCGCTGGTTTCATTCAGAAAGGGGGGAGGTAGAACGAAAAAAAAAAATGAATATCGACCGTTCCAGTATTAAAAATCGCGCGGGAAAAATGAGAGGGGGGGAGGGTATGTATATGTGGGATATCTCTATCCATATTGAATTGCAGATACATCAATGATAGAATCATTTCTGATGGGACCAAATACGGGTCTTCCGATAGAGAATAGGGACAAGAAATCAAAATCAAATAAATAAAATAATAAAATAGGAGTAGACTTTTTTTCGATATTAGGAATCAGTATCTAATGAATTCAACGGTTCCGACATAAATAAATGAAAGAGGGGGATGGGATCACAATGAGATCTCGGTCTCATAAGGGGATATGGCGAAATTGGTAGACGCTACGGACTTGGTTGGATTGAGCCTTGGTATGGAAACCTACTAAGTGATAACTTCCAAATTCAGAGAAACCCTGGAATTAAAAATGGGCAATCCTGAGCCAAATCCTGTTTTCAGAAAACAAGGGTTCAGAAAGCGAGAACCAAAAAAAGGATAGGTGCAGAGACTCAAAGGAAGCTGTTCTAACGAATGGAGTTGATTAACATTGGTATAGGAATCCTTCTATCGAAATTCCAGAAAGGATGACCCTATCCTATATACGTACTGAAATATCAAACAATTAATCACGATCCGATTCCGTATTTTTTTTATATGAAAAATGGAAGAATTCTTGTGAATCGATTCCAAATTGAAGGAAGAATCGAATATTCAGTGATCAAATCATTCACTCCTCGGATAGATCTTTTGAAGAACTGATTAATCGGACGAGAATAAAGATAGAGTCCATTCTACATGTCAATACCGACAACAATGAAATTTATAGTAAGGGGAAAATCCGTCGACTTTAGAAATCGTGAGGGTTCAAGTCCCTCTATCCCCAATAAAAAGAAAAGAGCCCATTTTACTACCTAACCTCTTTATTTCGTCATCGGTTCCAAATTAGTTATGTTTCTTATTCACTCTACTCTTTCACAAACGGATCCGGACAGAAACCTTTCTCTCTTATCACAAGTCTATAGATACGATATACT